ACCTCATACAATAACTGTCCTAGCTCTACCGTATCTTTTGTTTCATTTCTTCTGGAACAATCACAAACACTTTTTTGATTATGGATCTACTACCAGAAATTCAATGCGTAATCTTAGCATTCAATGTTTATTTCTGAATAATCTCATTTTTCAATTATTCAACTATTTCATTTTACCAAGTTCAATGTTAGTCAGATTAGTCAACATTTATATGTTTCGATGCAACAACAAAATGTTATTTGTAACAAGTAGTTTTGTTGGTTGGTTAATTGGTCACATTTTATTCATGAAATGGGTTGGATTGGTATTAGGCTGGATACAGCAAAATAATTCTATTAGATCGAATAAGTACCTTGTGTCAGAATTGAGAAATTCTATGGCTCGAATCTTTAGTATTCTCTTATTTATTACTTGTGTCTATTATTTAGGCAGAATACCGTCACCCATTGTTACTAAGAAACTGAAAGAAACCTCAGAAACGGAAGAAAGGGGGGAAAGTGAGGAAGAAACAGATGTAGAAATAGACACAACTTCCGAAACGAAGGGGACTAAACAGGAACAAGAGGGATCCACCGCAGAAGATCCTTCCCCTTCCCTTTTTTCGGAAGAAAAGGAGGATCCGGACAAAATCGATGAAACGGAAGAGATCCGAGTGAATGGAAAGGAAAAAACAAAGGATGAATTCGACTTTAAAGAGACACGCTATAAAAATAAACCCGTTTATGAAACTTATTATCTAGATGGGAATCAAGAACAACAAAATTCGAAGTTACAAATATTTAAAGAAAAAAAATTACTAATCCGATTTGAAAAACCAGTTGTAACTATTCTTTTCAACCCTAAACGATGGAATCGGCCCTTACGGTATATAAAAAACAACCGATGTGAAAATGCTGTAAGAAATGAGATGTCACAATATTTTTTTTCTACATGTCAAAGTGATGGAAAAGAAAGAATAGCTTTTACGTATCCTACCAGTTTGGCAACTTTTTTTGAAATGATACAAAGAAAGACGTCTCTATTCCCAAAGGACAAAGTCTCTCCTACTGAATTTTATAATAGGTGGGGTTATAGCAATGAACAGAAACACAAAAATATAACTAAAATTTTTATAAATCGAGTAAAAACGCTCGAGAAAAATCTAGCAAAAACTCTCCCTAAAAAATCCGTTGTTCTGAATGTACTTGAAAAAAGAACCCGATTTTGTAATGATAAAATTAAAAAAGAATATTTACCAAAAGTATATGATCCTTTCTTAAACGGACCCTATCGCGGACAAATCAAAAAATTGTTTTCACTCTCAATTAAAAATGAAATTTCTAGAAACAATTATATAGAAAAGTTTTTGATAAATAAGATTCATAGTATCCTTCTTATTATTAATCGCCTAGAATTTGAACAGAAACTAGATCCATTTGATAGAAAAACATGCGGAAAGCAAATGCATTTTTTATTGAACTTAATAGATGAATTTGCCCTAAAATCAAGTGTAAATTTTCAAAGACCTTTTTTAGTTCCTGAACATGAACAGGTAAGAATTGATTCAGAAGATCGAATAAAAATTCTCAAATTTTTATTTGATGCAGATACAACCCTTCAAAATGAGAAAACAAAAAAAAAAAAATCTAGTGCAATAAAAGAAATCCATAAAAAAGTCCCGCGATGGTCATCAAAATTAATTAACGATTTGGAACAACAGGAGAGGGAAAGCCGAGAAAGCGTGGTAACCGATCACGAGATTCGCTCAAGAAGAGCAAAACGCGTAGTTATTTTTACTGATAACCAACAGAATACGGATATTTATAGTAATACCCAAGAAGAAAATAATACTGATCAAACAGACGAAGTGGCTTTGATACGTTATTCACAACAATCAGATTTTCGCCGCGACATAATCAAAGGCTCTGTGCGTGCTCAAAGACGAAAAATCGTTACTTGGAAATTCTTTGAGGCAAATGTGCATTCGCCTCTCTTTTTGGACCGAATAGACAAACCCCCCTTTTTTTCTTTTGATATCTCCGAACGTATAAAGCTAATTTTTAGAAATTGGATAGGAACAACCACAGAACTCAAAAATTTTGATTATAAAGAGAAAACCACAGAAAAAAGTGAAAAAAAAAAGGAAGAGGATAAAAAAGAGGAAGCAAAAAGAAAAGAACAAGTACGTATAGAAATAGCGGAAGCCTGGGATAGTATTTTACTTGCTCAAGTAATAAGAGGTTTTTTGTTAGTCACCCAATCGATTTTTAGAAAATATATTATATTGCCTTCGTTGATAATAGTTAAAAATATCGTCCGTATGCTATTGTTTCAATTTCCTGAATGGTCTGAGGATTTTAAAGATTGGAATCGAGAAATGTATATTAAATGCACCTATAATGGCGTTCAATTATCAGAAAAAGAATTTCCAAAAAATTGGTTAATAGACGGTATTCAGATTAAGATCCTATTTCCTTTTCGTCTGAAACCTTGGCGCAGATCTAATCCCCGAGCCCCTTATAATGATCCAATGAAAAAGAAAGACTCAAAAAATGATTTTTGTTTTTTAACCGTTTTTGGGATGGAAGCTGAATTTCCTTTTGGTTCTCCCCGAAAACAACTTTCATTTTTTGAACCCATTTTAAAAGAACTCAAACAAAAAATTAGAAAATTGAAAAAGAAATGCTTTCGAATTCTCAAAATTCTTAAAGAAAAAACAAAAATTTTTCAAAATGTTTCAAAAGAAACAAAAAAATGGGTCATAAAAAGGAGTCTGTTTTTTAAAGAAATAAAAAAGGAACTCGCAAAAATAAATCCAATTCTATTATTTGCAGTGAGAAAAAGCAAAGTATACGAATTGAGTAAAACTAAAAAATATTCGATAATCAATAATCGGATCATTCATGAATTGTCCAATGAAACTATACCTCGGAATTGGACAAATTATTCATTGATAGAAAAAAAAATACAGGATCTAACTGATAGAACAAACACAATTATAAATCAAATAGAAAAAATTACAAATGAAAAAAGGAACGTATTTCTAATTCCGGATCGAAATATTAGTTCTAACAAAATAAATGATAATGATAAAAGGTTGGAATCAAAAAAAAAAAATTGGCAGATATTAAAACGAAAAAATGCTCGACTAATACGCAAATCACATCATTTTATAAAATTTTTCATTAAAAGGATATACATAGATATCTTTCTGTGGATTATTAATATTCCTAGAATCAATACACAACCATTTCTTGAATCAATAAAACAAAGTATTAATAAATACATTAACAATAATGAAACAAATCAAAAAAAAATTAATAAAAGAAATCAAAGTTTAATTCACTTTATTTTAAATATAAAAAGGACACTTTTTAATACTATTATTAGTAATAATAATTCAAATATTTTTTGTGACTTATCCTATTTTTCACAAGCTTATGTATTTTACAAACTCTCACAAACCAAATTTATTAATTTAAATTTTTATAAGTTAAATCCTGTCTTTCAATATACTGGAACAGCCCCTTTTATTAAAAATGAAATAAAGCATTCTTTTGTTGGAACACAAGAATTTTTTTATTCTCAATTAAGATATAAAAACCGTCATAATTTTGGAATAAATCAATGGACAAATTGGTTAAGGAATCATTATCAATATGATATCTCTCAGATTAGATGGTCTAGACTAGTACCACAAAAATGGCGAAATAGATTCAATCAACACTGTAGAAATAAAAATAAGGATTTATGCAACTCATCTAAAAAAACAAAATTTATACACTACGAAAAACAAAATAATTTTGAAATGGCTTCATTACTAAATGAAAAAGAAAATTATAAAAAACAATATAGATATGATTTATTAGCATATAAATCGATTAATTCTGAAGATACCAAGTACTCTTCAATTTATGAATCCTCATTCCATGTAAAAAATAATCAAGAGGTTTTTTCAAATTCCAACACAACTAAACGAAAAGCTTTTTATATGATGGAAGCTATTCCTATTATCCCTATCAATAATGATCTAGTACAAGATGATATTCAAAATATAGAGAAAAATATGGATAGAAAATATTGTGATTGGCGAATTATCCATTTTTGTCTTAGAAAGAAAATAGATATCGATGCTTGGATCAATATGGATACTGACCCAAACAGTAATAAAAAATCTATTAAAGCGAAACTTAATAATTATCAAATAATTGATAAAACAAAAAATAAAAATATTTTTTATCTCGCGATTCATCAAGACCAAGAAATCAATCTATCCAACAAAAAAAGTTTTTTGGATTGGATGGGAATGAATGAAGAAATACTAAATTGTCCCATATCAAATATTGAAGGTTGGTTCTTCCCAGAATTTTTGATCTTTTATAATTTGTATAAAACGAAACCATGGGTTATACCAATAAAAGTACTTCTTTTAGATTCTAATATAAATGAAAATGATACTGATATTGAAAAGAAAAGTATCGTCGGAAATACTAAAAGAGATCCTTTTATATCAATATCTTACAATGAAAAAAAATCTCTTGAATTAAAAAAACAAAATAAAGAGCAAAAAGAATCTGCAGACCAATCAAACCTTGAATCAGCTCTTCTTTCAAAGCAAGAAAAAGATGTTGACGAAGATTATACAGGATCGGCTATCAAAAAACATAAAAAAAAAAAGCAATACAAGAACAATACAAAAGCGGAGTTTGATTTATTACTAAAAAGGTATTTTCATTTTCAATTGCGATGGGATGCTATTTTAAATAAAAAAGTAATTAATAACATCAAAGTATATTGTCTCCTGCTTAGACTGATAAATCCACGAGAAATAACTATATCGTCTATTCAAAGGGGAGAAATGAGTCTTGATATTCTGATGATTCATAAAAATTTAACTCTTACAGAATTGATCAAAAGGGGTATTTTTATTATTGAACCAATTCGTCTATCTATAAAAAATAATGAGCAGTTTATTATGTATCAAACCATTGGTATTTCATTGCTTCAGCAAAATAAACACAAAATTAATCAAAACTCCCGAGAAAAAATCCGTGTTGATAAAAATTCTGATGAAGTCATTACAAAATATAAAAAAATGACTGGAAATAGAGATAAAAAAAATTATGATTTGTTTGTTCCTGAAAATCTTTTATCACCTAGACTTCGAAGAGAATTTAGAATTCAAATTTGTTTCGATTTTAGGAATAGAAAGGATATGCATAAAAATTCAGTATTGGGGAATGGGAATAAAGTAAACAGCCGGGTTTTGGATAAAAGCAAAGGATATACAAAGAAACTTATTAGATTGAAGTTATTTCTGTGGCCCAATTATCGATTAGAAGATTTAGCTTGTATGAATCGGTATTGGTTTGATAGCAATAACGGCAGTCGTTTCAGCATGGTAAGGATACATATGTATCCACGATTGAAAATTAATTACTAGTACTTTGCTATTTTTCCAATATTGCAACGGATCTATGACGACAAATAGGTGTACACATCCATTGTCTTACATTCGATTCTGATACATGATTGATACTAATTCAATGACATATCAATTCGATCTATAAATGGATCCACAAAATTTTATGATTTTAGGACCCAGCTTTTAGCTTTTTTCAGTCCAAAAAAAAAAACCACCCTTTGTGTATACCTTTTCAAATCTAATTTGAAAATCAAAATAGGATTTATTTAATAAAATTTTTAATTAGAAGAAAATTAAGATTATTGTCTATACCAAACTAAAACAAGTGATATTATTATTACTGATCAATAAAGATATCTATCAATAAAAATATCTTAAAATAAAGAAGGGGTTTCGTTTTATGGTAAAAAATTCATTTATCTCGGTTATTTCCCAAGAAGAAAAAGAAGAAAACAAGGGTTCTGTTGAATTTCAAATATTTATTTTGACCAACAGGATACGAAGACTTACTTCACATTTACAATTACACAAAAAAGACTATTTATCTCAGAGAGGTCTACGTAAAATTCTGGGAAAACGCCAACGACTGTTAGGTTATTTGTCAAAGAAAAATAGAATAGGTTATAAAGAATTAATTAATCGGTTGAATATTCGGGAATCAAAAAATCGTTAATTTGACGAGGCCTTTTGAATTATTTGATTTATTAGATCTTGAATTTGAATGAACTTTTTTTTGTTTTCAGCAATTCATGAAAGAATGAATTAAGTAAAAACCTATGAATATACCAGCTACAAGAAAAGACCTCATGACAGTCAGTATGGGTCCCCACCATCCATCAATGCATGGTGTCCTTCGACTTATCATTACTTTAGATGGTGAAGATGTTATTGACTGTGAACCAATATTGGGTTATTTACATCGAGGGATGGAAAAAATTGCGGAAAACAGAACAATTATACAATATTTGCCTTATGTAACACGTTGGGATTATTTAGCTACTATGTTCACAGAAGCAATAACGGTAAATGGACCTGAACAGCTGGGAAATATTCAAGTACCTAAAAGAGCTAGCTATATCAGAATAATTATGTTGGAGTTGAGTCGTATAGCTTCTCATCTGTTATGGCTCGGTCCGTTTATGGCGGATATTGGTGCACAGACTCCGTTTTTCTATATTTTTAGAGAAAGAGAATTAGTATATGATCTATTCGAATCCGCCACCGGTATGAGAATGATGCATAATTATTTTCGAATCGGCGGGGTAGCGGCTGATCTCCCTCATGGTTGGATAGATAAATGTTTGGATTTCTGCGATTTTTTTTTAATAAGGGTTGCTGAATACCAACAACTTATTACACGCAATCCTATTTTTTTAGAGCGAGTCGAGGGGGTAGGCATTATTGGTCGAGAGGAAGTAATAAATTGGGGTTTATCGGGACCAATGCTGCGAGCGTCCGGAATACAATGGGATCTTCGTAAAGTTGATCAGTATGAGTGTTATGACGAATTTGATTGGGAAGTACAGTGGCAAAAAGAGGGGGATTCATTGGCTCGTTATCTAGTCCGAATTGGTGAAATGACGGAATCCATAAAAATTATTCAACAGGCTCTTGAAGGAATTCCAGGGGGGCCATATGAGAATTTAGAAATTCGATACTTTGATAGAGAAAGGAATCCCGAATGGAATGATTTTGAATATCGTTTTATTAGTAAAAAAACCTCTCCTACATTTGAATTGCCGAAACAAGAACTTTATGTGAGAGTCGAAGCCCCAAAAGGAGAATTGGGGGTTTTTCTGATAGGTGATCGAAGTGGTTTTCCTTGGAGATGGAAAATTCGACCGCCAGGTTTTATCAATTTGCAAATTCTTCCTCAGTTAGTTAAAAGAATGAAATTGGCTGATATTATGACAATACTAGGTAGTATAGATATCATTATGGGAGAAGTTGATCGTTGAAATGATAATTGATACATCAGAAGTACAAGATATCGATTCTTTTTCTAGATTGGAATTTTTAAAAGGGATCTATGGAATTATATGGTTACTTATTCCTATTTTAACTCTTGTATTGGGAATCACAATAGGCGTACTGGTAATTGTCTGGTTAGAAAGAGAAATATCCGCGGGAATACAACAACGTATGGGACCTGAATACGCCGGCCCTTTGGGAGTTCTTCAAGCTCTAGCAGATGGGACAAAACTTCTTTTCAAAGAAAATATTTTTCCATCTAGAGGAGATACTCGTTTATTCAGTATCGGTCCATCCATAGCAGTTATATCAATTTTAGTAAGCTATTTAGTAGTTCCATTTGGTTATCGTCTTGTTTTAGCGGATCTCAATATTGGTGTTTTTTTATGGATTGCAATTTCAAGCATTGCTCCCATTGGACTTCTTATGTCAGGATATGGGTCAAATAATAAATATTCCTTTTTAGGTGGTCTACGAGCTGCTGCTCAATCGATTAGTTATGAAATACCATTAACTTTATGTGTGTTATCAATAGCTCTACGTGCGATTCGTTGATATATAGACAGAAACCTTTCTCTACTCTTCCTTTCTAGGAAAGTGTTGGAATGAGTTGAGTAGAGTTAGATATCTTCATTTTTTTTTATTCATTATTCGGATTAAAGAATTAAATCAAATAGTTATATGAGTGAAAGAAAACAGCTTATATATAATATCTAAATTAGATAATTTAGAATATATAAATTTGCAGTAAAAATATTGAATCTCATTTTCCATGTATACGAGTTAAAGAGTTAAGCGGAAATAAACACAAAAACCCCGGTTACCCCAAGATTGGTTGATTAGTCATCCTGACTTGAAGCGGGCTCAAAAGATCCACCGTATTGTATCATTTGTATGTATTAACATACATGTATTATCATAATGGGGGGTTAAATAAAAACGAGTGGGTGGTTAGAAACACCAAGATATGTAACGGATTTGTAATGAAAAAAAAAATGATGTAAATTATCCTAAAAGCCATTTTTACATAATATACAAACAAAGAATACTAATTGGGGCTTAAAATTGGTAGAAATTATTAGGTAGTACTTCCCAAAGCACGATTCCAATCCAGAGTATGCTCCTATCCACCGATTAAATCCATAACTATTTGGAACGAAAAAATCCTTTATTTTTTTAGCTCTCTTTTTTTTTATAGAAAGAAGAATAGGAACGAAAAAAGTAGAAACAAACCCAATTCCAATAAAAAAAAAATATCTTTTTTATCCTTTTCTATAGCCATATTCATATATTTTATATATATAGAATATGTATCAAAATTGATGAATTAATATGGAATTCCTTTTCGTAAGTAAAAACGATGGGTTAGTTATATTTCAAAAAGAAGAAGTAGTTTATTGAAGCATAAAGTTCTTACTCAACAAAGAAGCATTACAATTTTTAAAGAAGGGGCGAGATCAATTCAGAAGTACTTTGTTTTTTTATTTTAATTATTAATTTAATTCTAATTATTAAAATAAAAATTATAACAGACAGAATTAAATTGGTCTAATTTTTGACCGTCTAATAAAGTTTCACCTTATCCATCCTACAAACATATCAAGATAAAATAATACTTAATCCGGTCCTTAGATTTAGTTATGGCCTTCAAGGAGCCGTATGAGGTGAAAATCTCATGTACGGTTCTGTACTAGCGATGGTAACAGTGATGGTATCACCGACTATGATTATCTAACAGTTCAAGTACAATTGATATAGTTGAGGCGCAATCAAAATACGGTTTTTGGGGGTGGAATTTGTGGCGTCAGCCTATAGGGTTTATTATTTTTATCATCTCTTCCCTTGCAGAATGTGAAAGATTACCGTTTGATTTACCAGAAGCAGAAGAAGAATTAGTAGCAGGTTATCAAACCGAATACTCGGGTATCAAATTCGGTTTATTTTATGTTGCTTCCTATCTAAACCTATTAGTCTCTTCATTATTTGTAACAGTTCTTTACTTGGGAGGTTGGAATATCTCTATTCCAGACATATATGTTTCTGAGTTTTTTGAAATAAATAAACTGGGTGGAGTCTTTGGAGCGACAATTGGTATCTTTATTACATTAGCTAAAACTTATTTGTTCTTATTCATTCCTATCACAACAAGATGGACTTTGCCGAGGCTAAGAATGGACCAACTGTTAAATCTTGGCTGGAAATTTCTTTTACCGATCTCTCTTGGTAATCTATTATTAACAACCTCTTCCCAACTCTTTTCGCTGTAAAGAAATATTCTATATTCACAATTTGTCTCAAACAAGAGAAATAAACAAACATAAAATTATTAATATTCACGATATGTTTTCTATGGTAACTGGGTTCATGAATTATGGTCAACAAACAATACGGGCTGCAAGGTACATTGGTCAAAGTTTCATGATTACTTTATCTCACGCAAACCGTTTACCCGTCACTATTCAATATCCTTATGAAAAATTAATCGCCGCGGAGCGTTTCCGTGGTCGAATTCATTTTGAATTTGATAAATGTATCGCTTGTGAAGTGTGTGTTCGTGTATGTCCTATAGATCTACCCGTTGTTGATTGGAAATTGGAAACGGATATTCGAAAGAAACGATTACTTAATTACAGTATTGATTTCGGAATATGTATATTTTGTGGTAATTGTGTTGAGTACTGTCCAACAAATTGTTTATCAATGACTGAAGAATATGAACTTTCTACTTATGATCGTCATGAATTAAATTATAATCAAATTGCTTTGGGTCGTTTACCAATGTCAATAATTGACGATTATACAATTCGAACAATTTTTAATTCGCCTCAAATAAAAAATAAGTGAATCTCGTGATTTAAATAATAATTTCCAATTACTTTTACAATACAATACTTAGAGTTCAATTTTGAACTTAAGTTAAAGAAATTAAAGGTTTTGTCAATAACTACAAATTCCAACTGTTGATTGGTTGATAAAAATCGAGTCTTAATTTGGATTAAAAATCTATTACTATTAATTAAAATATCTGTATATATTAAAAAATAAAAAATGTAGGATTTAGGATTAGAACTATTCCTTCAGATAAAGAATCAAATTAGCTCACTAATTGTACCTACATTTAGTCGCATCTCTTAGGATTTAATTAGGAATTTGTCAAAAATTAGAAAATAAAAACTTTCTGGTCAGGTCTCAATAAGGTCATGAAAAACATTTCGATTTATTTATCTCTTATTTTACATATAATGGATTTGCCCGGACCAATACACGATTTTCTTTTAGTCTTTCTGGGATCGGGTCTTATACTAGGAGCTATCGGTGTAGTATTATTTACCAACCCGATTTATTCTGCCTTTTCATTGGGACTGGTTCTTATTTGTATATCCTTATTCTATATTCTATTAAACTCCTATTTTGTAGCTGCTGCACAACTTCTTATTTACGTGGGAGCTATAAATGTTTTAATTGTATTTGCTGTGATGTTCATGAATGGTTCAGAATCTTACAAAGATTTTAATCTTTGGACTGTTGGAAATGGGATTACTTTGTCTGTTTGTACAAGTATTTTTGTTTTACTGATGGTTACTATTACAGATATGTCATGGTACGGGATTATTTGGACTACAAGATCAAATCAGATTATAGAGCAAGATTTAATAAGTAATAGTCAACAAATTGGAATTCATTTATCAACAGATTTTTTTCTTCCATTTGAATTCATTTCAATAATTCTTTTAGTCGCTTTGATAGGCGCAATTGCCGTAGCGCGGCAGTAATAAATCTCTAGAATTATCAATAGTAACCAAAACTTAACTCTTTTCTATGTTATTACATTTTTTTTTATCTTCAATTTAAAAATAAATTTTTAAATTGGTTATGTCTAAAATTCAAAACAAAAATTATTTTTATTTTATTGAATATATTACTAATACGATATAGTCCCTTGTTCCGGACTTTATATTCTAGTCAATTGAATCTATTGAATTATTGTTCAGTTCATATTGAAATGAATCAAAAATTGATAAGGAGTTAGTCAATGATGTTCGAGCATGTACTTGTTTTGAGTGCTTATTTATTTTCTATCGGTATCTATGGCTTGATCACAAGCCGAAATATGGTTAGAGCCCTTATGTGTCTTGAACTTATACTGAATGCCGTTAATATAAATTTCGTAACATTTTCTGATTTTTTTGATAGCCGACAATTAAAAGGAAATATTTTCTCAATTTTTGTTATAGCTATTGCCGCCGCTGAAGCAGCTATTGGACCGGCTATTGTTTCGTCAATTTATCGTAACAGAAAATCAACTCGTATCAATCAATCGAATTTGTTGAATAAGTAGTATTAATCATAGAAATTAGAATATTCATAAATTCAAATTAATATGACCATACATTTAATGTAATCAATGTTTTTGAAAATGTAAGAAATCAAAGTATCTTGGCTCTATCGCACGAGTCGATCCAGAAATAGATTGCTTCAAAATTTCTGATAAATTATTGATTCATCTGGTGTCTAAATATATGATTCATTTATAAGTTGACTAGATCGAAAATTTCTAACGTTCGAAAATTTATAGATCCAATGTCACATTCAGTAAAGATTTATGATACGTGTATAGGGTGTACTCAATGTGTGCGAGCCTGCCCAACCGATGTATTAGAAATGATACCTTGGGACGGATGTAAAGCTAAGCAAATCGCTTCTGCTCCAAGAACAGAGGACTGTGTTGGTTGTAAGAGATGCGAATCCGCTTGTCCAACGGATTTCTTGAGTGTTCGCGTTTATTTATGGCATGAAACAACTCGAAGTATGGGTCTAGCTTATTAATACGTTGCAGAAAACCCTACTTGAAAACATTTGATTTTTTTACCTTTACCGACAAAAACCCGCGCTTAAAATAAATATATTTTGAGCACGGGTTTTTCTAGTCCAAGTTTATTTTGTTTTTACTATGAATAATTTTCCTTGGTTAACGCTAATTGTAGTTTTCCCAATAGCCGCGGGTTCCTTAATTTTCTTTCTTCCTCATAGAGGAAATAAGGTAATAAGGTGGTATACTATATTTATATGCATAATGGAACTCCTTCTAACAACCTATGCATTTTGTTATCGTTTCCAATTGGATGGTCCCTTAATGCAACTAACGGAGAATTATAAATGGATAGATTTTTTTGATTTTTACTGGAGATTGGGAATAGATGGAATCTCTATAGGACCCATTTTACTGACAGGATTTATCACAACTTTAGCAGTTTTAGCGGCTTGGCCCGTTACTCGAGATTCCCGACTATTTCATTTCCTAATGTTAGCAATGTATAGCGGTCAAATAGGACCATTTTCTTCTCAAGACCTTTTACTTTTTTTCATCATGTGGGAGTTAGAATTAATTCCCGTTTATCTACTTCTATCCATGTGGGGGGGAAGGAAACGTTTGTATTCCGCTACAAAATTTATTTTGTACACTGCTGGGGGTTCTCTTTTTTTATTAATAGGAGTTCTAGGTATTGGTTTATATGGCTCCAATGAACCAACATTAAATTTTGAAACATCGGCTAATCAATCCTATCCCGTAGCCTTAGAAATAATATTCTATATTGGGTTTTTTATTGCTTTTGCTGTCAAATCACCGATCATCCCTTTACACACATGGTTACCAGACACCCATGGAGAAGCGCATTATAGTACGTGTATGCTTTTGGCCGGAATCTTATTAAAAATGGGAGCGTATGGGTTGGTTCGGATCAATATGGAATTATTACCCCATGCGCATTCGATATTTTCTCCATGGTTGATTATAGTAGGTACAATTCAAATTATCTATGCAGCTTTAACATCTCTTGGTCAGCGTAATTTAAAAAAAAGAATAGCCTATTCTTCTGTATCTCATATGGGTTTCATAATTATAGGAATTGGTTCTATAAGCGATACAGGGCTCAACGGAGCCATTTTACAAATAATTTCTCACGGGTTTATTGGCGCTGCGCTTTTTTTCTTGGCTGGAACGAGTTATGATAGAATACGAATTGTTTATCTCGATGAAATGGGCGGAATGGCTATCGCACTTCCAAAAATATTCACGACTTTCAGTATCTTATCACTGGCTTCGCTTGCATTACCGGGTATGAGCGGTTTTGTTGCCGAATTGATAGTTTTTTTTGGAATACTTACTAGCCAAAAATATCTTTTAATGACAAAAATACTAATTACTTTTGTAATGGCAATTGGAATGATATTAACTCCTATTTATTCATTATCTATGTTACGCCAGATGTTCTATGGATATAAACTTTTTTATACCAAAAACTCTTATTTTTTTGATTCTGGACCGCGAGAGTTATTTATTTCAATTTCTATCCTTTTACCTGTAATAGGTATTGGTATTTATCCCGATTTAGTTTTCGCATTATCAGTTGACAAGGTCGAAGCTATGATATCTAAATTTTTTTAGATAGTTTTTTATCAATAAACCAAAAAAAATTTTAATCTGCCGATTTTAAAAATTGTTCATTATAAAAAAAAAGTTTTTTCGGCTTTCTTTTAAGTTAAATAAAAAAATTAGAATTCGACTATAACTATATAACCGGATAACCCGATATTTTTGACATTTTTGAGAACCATTTGAATCAAGTAATGGAAATGAAATGATTCAAATGGTTCTTGATGGTTTACATGTGGGTTTCATATATATACGTATGCTGCCTTAGGCTTCTAATTGTCAAGTACTTTAATTCAATTAGATTGTAATGTAAATGAACCATAACTATGTAACCCTATTCCTAATAGATTAACCCCAAAATAGCATATCCAAATTATAAGAAAGCCCAATGAGGCCACAATTGCAGAATTTACACTTTCAAAATTTTTATTTGTTCGAATATGTAAATAAACCGAAAATATAATCCAAGTAATAAATGCCCAAGTCTCCTTTGGATCCCAATTCCAATAGGATCCCCATGCTTCATTAGCCCATACTGCTCCCGAAAGAATACCTATGGTTAAAAGGATAAATCCTAAACTAATAATACGATAACTCCATCGATCCAATTGTTGAATTAATTGATATCTGTAATAATTATGATAAGAAATCAAAGAAGTGTTTGGTAACACAGTGTTTATTTCATTCACGTATTGAATCTCACAAAAGTAAAACGACTCAATTAATAAATTATTGCTTTTCCTAAAAATCCTTATGAATTTTCGAAATGTAATGACTAGAAGAGCTAGTGATAATAATGATCCACATAAAAGAGCTGCATAGCCCAATACCATCATACTTACGTGCATCATTAACCAATGGGATTGGAGAGCCGGTACTAATATTGCGGATTGATGCATTTCAGTTAAAAGACCTGAAGTAGCGAAACCCTGGGTAAAAATAACACTGGGCGTCGTTATTGCGCTTAAATGGTTTTTATGTTTTTTAAAATAGGGAATCATATGAATAAGGGAAAAACCCCACGAAAGAAAAATTAATGATTCATATAAATCGCTTAATGGTAAATGCCCCAAAAAACTCCAACGAGTAATTAATAATCCTGTTATGCAGAAAAAAGCTGCTATTATACCCTTTTCGGATGAATCATATAGCCCTACGATTTCATCGACAAATAAAGTTATCAAATAAATTGTAATTACAATTGAAATGATCGAAAAGGATATATGAGTTAAGATATGCTCTAAAGTTGAAAATATCATAAAATTTATTAAGTTGAAAATATCAGAAAATTTATTAAAAAGGAGGTCTCAATTATAGGAATTAAAATAGCGAATTGAATTCATTAAATTCATTATTAGGGCTTACTCTTTTAGAAAAACCCATGCCGCCACTCGGACTCGAACCGAGATGCTCTAGCACTGCTTCCTAAGAGCAGCGTGTCTACCAATTTCACCATAGCGGCTTATTCGAAATCATAATAACCTATTTTTATTTAACCGTCTAGATTCAGGGGGTTAATTAACTATTTTTTTTTTGAAACATTCAAATTGATAACTAAAAATTTGTTTCAAAATTAGGCATTTAATCTAAACGTTTTCATGAATATAATAATATTAATTATTCTTATGATCTTATCATTTTGTTTAGTATTTATTTTAGGGTATCCACTTTTTAACTTAACTAATAACGGGGTTTTTCGTTTCGTAGTTTATTACTTTATGTTATGGTCTCTTGAAAATAAAACAGAACATTTGTAACTACATAATTTTTACTTCAATGCATGGCTAGAACTAAAACGAAATTGATTATCAAATCAAGTCGATGGGGAAGATAAGAATCCCCATCTTGAAAAACATAAAACATACCAAAACAAAAGGTCAAACCTTGTGCTTACGTTTATTCTTTTGTTTGCAAAAAGAATACAATTCATTTTTTGAATTCAGTAGACAGCCAGATTTATTATTTCTACTAAAAAATAATAAAATGAATTCCATTTTTTATTGGTATTGCTCAGGTTAAAACATTAGAGAATGGAATTTTTTTTTAATAAAAAAAAAAAGAAAATAGTAATTAGATTTTTATCTATTATTTTTAGATTAATATTATTTATAATCTTGATAACTTATAAATTTTAGAAAAAAAAAAAATTATAAATAAATTATAACAAAAATTAGACTGGTTTTTGAATTAGACCAATTTACATTATTTAGTCTATTGTTTTATTATTTATTCGTCACACAAAAAAAACTTTTTGAGTTACCGGTAGAAAGAGATTTTGCTAATGAAAAAGCTTTCAATGCTGCCCAATACCCTTTACTTTTCCAAATATTTTTACGAATACGTTTTTTTGAACTAGAGGTGCGCTTTTTTGGAACTGCCATTTTAAAATGATAATCGGTTCATCAGTTGGATGTGAAAGACATTTATTTATTGGTTATTGGTCAAAATCAATTGTTCTTTACTATATCTCTATCTCTAGCTAGCTATTTTCTAAATTACACTACCCTAGGGTGTATGTAAAAATTGTCTAAAATATTACTAAGAACAATAAGATCTACTATGTCAAAGCGAATAGATTAAAGTTAAAAAGTTAAATTGATAAAAAATACAAACAAAAGGATTTGATTCTTTGCTTTCTATTTTTGCCATGTTACATTCTTACATGTAATAAAATAGATTGAAAGGTTTAAACCCTCTTCTGCTAAAAAAAAGGTAATAATTTTTCTATTATATTAATAAAATTGGTCAAGTTCGAAAAAAGAGTACACTTAATTGAGATTTTCAAACTCGAATGAGCACAAGCCTAGTAGTTACTTGAATATATATAAAATTTTCAAAAAGCTATTTTTTTGCCCTCCTTTTTTATTTTATATACACAAAGGTTGGAACATTTCCTACAAATCGTTTGTATTGTAATGGCAGACAATCAATTTGTTCTAAAGAATTCCTTAATGATTGGGAATAAACCGAACAAAACAGCAATAAATAGGTTTTGCTTTATAGAAAATAGGTTTTATGATTCAAGTTGTGAGCCCTATGATTCATATTAAATAATTTTGTTCTGTCATTATTTATCCTTGCTCTATTGATATAAATAAATTAGTGTAATACGTAATAATTAGATCGAAATTTCCATTTTTTGTTTTTATCTTCATAAAAATTTACTCAATAGTTTATTATTAATCATTCAATATTAATAAAACCATTCAATATTAATAATAAACTATTAATAAACTAACGTACATATTTATTTTTAACTCGTAACTTGTTCATATTATTTGACTAACCCTAACCCTTAGTCTGCATCTTCATTTGAAATATTTGAAATTGGAAATATTTGAAGTAGTTTGGAAAGATTCCGAATAATTAAGTATGGAAAATTCTATTTTTATTTCATTTTATATTTCTAATTTTTTTTTTTATTAATCGACCGCTTTCAAAAGAAAAGAAATAAGAACTGGTGAATCAGAAACAATTAATTAAGATAATTTTTTTTTTATATGGAATATACATATCAATATTCATGGATCATACCGTTCATTCCACTTCCAGTTCCTATGCTAATAGGAGCGGGACTTCTACTTTTTCCGACCGCAACTAAAAATCTTCGGCGTATGTGGGCTTTTTTGAGTGTTTTATTATTAAGTACAGTTATGCTTTTTTCAGCCCAGTTCTTTATTCAGCAACTAAATAACAATTCTGTCTATCAATATGTATGGTCTTGGACCATCAATAATGATTTTTCTTTAGAGTTTGGCTGCTTGGTTGATCCACTTACTTCTATTATGTCAATATTAATAACGAGTGTTGGTGTTATGGTTCTTATTTATAGTGACAGTTATATGTCTCATGATGGGGGATATGTGAGATTTTTTGCTTATATGAGTTTTTTTAATACTTCAATGTTGGGATTAGTTACTAGTTCTAATTTAATACAAATTTATATTTTTTGGGAATTAGTTGGAATGTGTTCTTATCTATTAATAGGTTTTTGGTTCACCCGACTCAGTGCGGCGAATGCTTGTCAAAAAGCGTTTGTAACTAATCGTGTCGGAGATTTGGGGTTATTATTAGGAATTTTAGGTTTTTATTGGATAACAGGCAGTTTTGAATTTCGGGATTTATTTGAAATATTCAATAATTCGGTTTACAATAATGAAGTTAATCCTTTATTTGTTACTTTATGTGCTTTCCTATTATTTGCCGGCGCAGTTGCTAAATCGGCCCAATTTCCCCTTCATGTCTGGTTACCCGATGCCATGGAAGGGCCTACCCCTATTTCGGCTCTTATACATGCTGCTACGATGGTAGCAGCAGGAATTTTTCTTGTAGCTCGGCTTCTTCCTCTTTTTATAGGTATACCATACATATTAAACCTAATATCTTTGATAGGTATAATAACATTATTTTTAGGAGCTACTTTAGCTCTTGCTCAAAAAGATATTAAGAGAGGTTTAGCTTATTCTACAATGTCTCAATTGGGTTATATGATGTTGGCTTTAGGGATGGGTTCTTATCGAGCTGCTTTATTTCATTTGATTACTCATGCTTATTCAAAAGCATTGTTGTTTTTAGGATCTGGATCTATTATTCATTCGATGGAAGCTATTGTTGGATATTCTCCAGATAAAAGTCAGAATATGGTTCTTATGGGCGGTTTAAGAAAACATGTACCAATTACAAAAACTTCTTTTTTATTAGGTACACTTTCTCTTTGTGGTATTCCACCCCTTGCTTGTTTTTGGTCCAAAGATGAAATTCTTAATGATAGTTGGTTGTATTCACCAATTTTTGCAATAATAGCTTATTCTACGGCAGGATTAACTGCCTTTTATATGTTTCGTATCTATTTACTTACTTTTGAAGGACATTTAAACCTTTATTTTCAAAATTACAGTGGCAAAAAAAACCGCTCCTTCTATTCAATATCTTTATGGGGTAAAAAAGGGCCTAAAATTATGAAAACAAGTTTTCGTTTATTTGATTTATTAATGATGAAAAATAATGAAAGAGTTTTTTTTTTAAACACATATCAAATTGATAGTAATGAAAATGTAAGAAGCATGGTGCAACCTTTTATTAGTATTACTAATTTTGGCACTAAAAAAACTTTCTCATATCCCCACGAATCTGACAATACTATGTTATTCCCCATACTTGTATTGGTTTTTTTTACGTTATTCGTTGGGACCGTAGGAATTCCTTTCTTCAATAAGGAAGGAATTAGTTTAGATATATTATCGAAGTTGTTAACTCCGTCCATAAACCTTTTACATCAAAATCAAATCCACTCTGTTGATTGGTATGAATTTCTCACAAACGCAATTTTTTCAGTCAGTATAGCTTATTTCGGAATACTTATAGCATTCGTTTTATATAAGCCTGTTTATTCATCTTTAAAAAATTTGAATTTAGTTAATTCATTTGTTAAAAAGGTTCCTAATAAAATAAAAGTTTTTGGGGGTAAAATAATAAATGTGATATATAATTGGTCATATAATCGCGGTTACATAGATGTTTTTTATAAAATATCCTTAACTAAGAGTATACGAACATTGGCTGAACTAACTCATTTTTTTGATAGACGAGTAATCGATGGAATTACTAATGGGGTAGGTATTGCGAGTTTTTTCGTAGGAGAGGGTGTCAAATATGTAGGGGGCGGTCGAATTTCTTCTTATCTTTTAGTGTATGTATCTTATATTTTAATTTTATTAGTAATTTTTTTTCTTTAAATATTTGTAACTTCGAATTTTGTTGTTCTTGATTCCCATCTAGATAATAAGTTTCATAAACGGGTTTATTTTTATAGCGTGTCTCTTTAAAGTCGAATTCATCCTTTGTTTTTTCCTTTCCATTCACTCGGATCTCTTCCGTTTCATCGATTTTGTCCGGATCCTCCTTTTCTTCCGAAAAAAGGGAAGGGGAAGGATCTTCTGCGGTGGATCCCTCTTGTTCCTGTTTAGTCCCCTTCGTTTCGGAAGTTGTGTCTATTTCTACATCTGTTTCTTCCTCACTTTCCCCCCTTTCTTCCGTTTCTGAGGTTTCTTTCAGTTTCTTAGTAACAATGGGTGACGGTATTCTGCCTAAATAATAGACACAAGTAATAAATAAGAGAATACTAAAGATTCGAGCCATAGAATTTCTCAATTCTGACACAAGGTACTTATTCGATCTAATAGAATTATT